CAGCATAGGGTGTTCCCCTTCTTGTGCCTTTGAATCCAGAAGTACCGGCGGAGGACCAAGAAACCACTCGACCTCGTACATCTGTAACAGTTACAATGGTATTGTTGAAACTGGCTTGAACATGAATAATTCCTTTTGGTATTCTACGTCCAGTCTTACGTAAACCAATACGCCCATTCCTACGCGAACCAATTCTTTGTATAGGTTTTGCCATATTTTATCATCTCATAAATATGAATCAGAAATATATAGAAAGATACGGAGATATCCATTTCATGTTAAAACAAATCTTTTATTTTTACATAACCCTTCTTTGAGAAACTTTAGAAAGATTATCCTTGTCTCTGTTTATGTCTCGGATTGGAACAAATCACTATAATTCGTCCGCGCCTACGGATCAGTCGACATTTTTCACAAATTTTACGAACAGAAGCCCTTATTTTCATATTTCTCACTCCTTACTTTAATTTTGAATCTGGAAGAAACTAAGTCTCTTGTTTTTTTTTGCTTCAAATTGTACCTTTTATGAAAGGGATTTTTTCAAAAAGAATCTATCTAATCGTTCGAATCTTTGTTCCGAAGTCTATAAATTATACGTCCCCTGGTTGAATAATATTGCCTTATTTCAATTTTGATTCTATCCCCCGGCAGTGTTCGTATCAAACTGCGTCGGATCCTCCCCGAAATATAACCTAGAATTAGATCTTCATTATATAAACGGATTCGGAGAGTATATGATTGGAAAATGATTCAGTAATTAAACCTTCATGAATCATTTTTTTTTCATTCCAGGCAACCTCCTTGAAGTATCAACTAATGGAGGAAGAGTTATATAACTCACCTTTCCTCTCTATTTCACAAATAGGAAGTTAGAGATAAAATTAGGATACCGGAGGAAGATTACCATATATAACACAAAATTTCTCCTCCAATTTTTTCTAGTCTAGCTTCTCGATCTGTCATTATGCCTCGAGAAGTGGAAAGAATTACAATTCCCATTCCACCTAAAATCTTAGGAATTTTTTTATAGTTGGAATAAATTCGTAGACCGGGTCGACTGATACGTTTTAAAATAGTTCTATATATTCCTTTCCTAGTTCTTCTATGGCGCAAGGTTGAAACCAAGAAATTTTTATTACTTTCCTGATGTTTCCGAACATTTTCAATAAAACCCTCTCGTAGGAGTATTTTAACAATGTTTTCGGTGATATTTGTGGATGCTATTCGAACCGTTCCATTTTTACTCATGTCAGCATTTCTTATAGAAGTTATTATATCAGCAATAGCGTCTCTGCCCATGACGAATTATAATTATCGGTGCTTCCTAATTTTGATATAATCAACATGTTTTTTTATTTGAATACTTCAAAGTATTCATTATTTAATTTAATAATAAATTTATTTTATTATTATTAAATTAAAAATTAATTATTAAATTATTAAAAGTATATGCGTGAGACACAATCTATTAATTGGGTTTATTTCAGATATCCTACTAGAACAATATCATAGTTTGATCTATGACTATGAGTCTTTATAATACCTCGGGAGCTAATGAAACTATTTTAGTAAAATTCAACTGTCTCAATTCCCGAGCAATCGCACCAAAAACTCTAGTTCCTTTTGGATTTCCTTCTTGATCAATGACAACCGCTGCATTGTCATCATATCGTATTATCATACCGTTGTCACGTTTGAGTTCTTTACATGTACGTACAATTACAGCTCTTATTACTTCTGATCTTTCTAGAGGCATATTGGGCACTGCTTCTTTAATTACAGCAACAATAATGTCACCAATATGAGCATATCTATGATTACCAGCTCCTATGATTCGAATACACATTAATTCTCGAGCTCCACTGTTATCTGCTACATTCAAAAGGGTCTGAGGTTGAATCATATCATTTTTATTTGAATCTATTATTTCAATGTAAAGAATGAGGAAAAAGAAGAAATAATGTTTGTCTAAAAATAAAGAAACTCGTGGTTGTTTTTTCATCCCTTTTTTATATTTAGTTCTACATTCCTATCCTAAAATAACAAATTGAGTTTTTATAGGCATTTTGCACGCAGCTATTGAAATTGCTGCTCTGGCTACAGTTTCTGAGACTCCGCCCATTTCATAAAGTATTCGACCGGGTTTAACAACGGATACCCAATATTCGGGAGATCCCTTTCCCGACCCCATACGTGTTTCTGCGGGCCTTACTGTAATAGGTTTATCGGGAAAAACACGTACCCATATTTTTCCGCCACGACGTGCATATCGTGTCATTGCTCTTCGTCCTGCTTCTATTTGTCTAGCGGTAATCCAAGCGGGTTCAAGTGCCTGAAGAGCATATCTGCCAAAACAAATATGATTACCCCGGCAAGATATTCCTTTCATTCTTCCTCTATGTTGCTTACGAAATCTGGTTCTTTTGGGGTTATAGTTGATGGTTTTTTCCCACCTCTACTACAGAACCGGACATGAGAGTTTCTTCTCATCCAGCTCCTCACGAATGAAAGGATTCGATAATATTACAGATGCACATGTATTTAATAACTAATACATTAAACTAAGTAATGGGATTTATTGATATTATATTTCATTTATTAGATAAGACTATTAGATAAGCAGCTGTATATACGGTTAGATTTTTCTATTTATAGATATAGATAATGTTTCTTTTCCGGATCCTTATTTATTTGACTTTTCTTTTATTTTAGTAAATTATTGAATCAAGACAATATTGGAATCCAATAAATAAGAAATAGGGGTTTCGCGGGCGAATATTGACTCTTTCCCTTTCCTGCTTTATTCGTAGGATCAATCCACGACTTCTCAGAGTAAAAAAATTTGTTCTTGGTTCATTCCGCCATCCTGCCTGCTCAATCATTTGGATTCTTTTAAATAGAATCCTATATAGTATAGTCACAGGTTTCGTCGTTCCTATAGCTTCTCCATTAATGATTAGGCCTAAACTCTGCAATGGAGCTCTCAACAAAATCTGTTCCCGAGTTAATCTTCTCAGTTTCTATTAACCGGAAGCTCTTTATTATTTATATATCATTTATTATTTATATATCAATTGATACAATATTAAAATATCAATTGATACAATATTAAACAATATTAAAACAATATGAAATTAATGCTTTATTACACCGCCTTTTATTTATATGAGGTAATTCATAGACCATACATATTGGAATCATATATCATTGATATTTTTGTTCTCTCTTTCTATCACCTTTCCATTTATCCGCATCCCTTTCTTTTTTTTTTCAAATCCACAATCGGATTTGTTTGTTATGGAACAATTTCAGTTGTTACAACTATATGATTGATCCAGTCATATAGTTACTGTTTTGGGGATCTCGACAATATGAAGCAATAAGTTAGTTATTAGTTTTTAATTTATTTTTATATAGTAGTTGTAGTTATTGAGTTAATACTAGGGGTCAGTCTTTATTTTGTTTATTTTGATCCTACTAAAAACTCTAAAGAAAAAACTAACGAGTCACACACTAAGCATAGCAATTATATAAAAAAAGTTAATTTCTTTTTTTATTCAACCTTATAGAATTAGAATTGTTTATTTTTGTTTGATTTAACAGAAAAATAGAAAAAGTTTCTAGTTTTTTATTCTACTAGTTTTTTGTTCTATATATCACTATATTACTGGATAGAATGACAAGATAAATAAAGGTCTATTATTCTTCATCCACAAATATCCAAATTTTGAGGCCTAGTACTCCATGGATAGTTCGAATTGTATAGGAACAATGATCAATTTTAGCGCGAATTGTTTGTAGAGGAACTCTACCTTCTCTGATCCATTCGACACGTGCAATTTCTTTTCCGTCAATACGTCCTGCAATTTGTATTTGAATTCCTTTTGTATCTGTTTGTTCAGTTAATTCAATAGCTCTTTTCATTGCCTTTCGAAACGAAACTCTATTTCTTAATTGAGAAGCCATATATTCTGCAAGAATATTGGGGTCTCCATAAGGTTTTTCTATTCGTGTGATAGCAATGTTGATTCTTCGGTTCACAGAACGAAATTCTTTTTGTACATTCATCTGTAATTCTTCGATTCCTCGTGTTTGGCCCTCTATTAATAAATTTGGGAATCCAATATGGATTATGACCTGGATTAAATCAATTCTTTTTTGAATTTCTATACGCGCAATTCCAATTCCTTCGAAACCTGAGGATATTCTCTTATTTTTTTGTACATAGTTCTTGATACAATTCCGTATTTTCTCATCTTCTTGTAGACCTACAGAAAATTTTTTTGGTTGTACGAACCAAAAGGAATGATGATTTTGGGTTGTACCAAGTCTGAAACCAAGTGGATTTATTTTTTGTCCCATATTTTTTATTTTTTTATTATATTATCTTTCCATCTATTTTTTTCTAAATATGAATCTAAATCTTAAATTCATCGAAAGATAATTTTGATTTATCTTTTAATACAATTGTTATATGACAAGTGGGCCTTTTTATCGGATAACTACGTCCTCGAGCTCTAGGTCTTAATTTTTTCACAAAAGGACCCCCATTGACTTCGGCTTTACTAATGAATAAATCGGTTTCGTTCAAACCCATATTATGATTAGCGTTTGCTGCTGCGGAATAAACCAATTTTAAAATGGGATAAGATGCCCGATAAGGCATAAGTTCCAATATCATAATCGTTTCCTCATAAGAACGCCCGCGAATCTGATCAATTACTCTTTGCGCTTTGAAAACAGACATACATATATGTTGAGCTAAAACTTTTATAGCTCCACTCGAATTTGAGTTATTTTTCTTTATCATAAGGTTATCCCCCGCCAATGAATGATAAGTATCTATTTTTTTTTTCAAAATTAACGACGAGATTTATTATCGTTTCTCGCATGTCTCGCGAAAGTCAGAGTAGGCGCGAATTCTCCCAATTTGTGACCTACCATACGATCTGTTATATAAATAGGTAAATGTTCCTTTCCATTATGAATAGCGATTGTATGGCCAATCATTTTGGGTATAATGGTAGATGCCCGAGACCAAGTTACTATTATTTCTTTCTCCTCCCTCATGTTGAGTTTTTCAATTTTTCTTGATAAATGATTAGCTACAAAAGGGTTTTTTTTTCGTGAACGTGCCACAGCTGATTACTCCTTTTTTTACATTTTAAAGATTGGCATTCTATGTCCAATAGAATATCTCGATCTAAGTATGAAGGTAAGAATAAATACAATAATGATGAATGGAAAAAAGAGAAAATCCTTTAGCTAGATAAGGGGCGGATGTAGCCAAGTGGATCAAGGCAGTGGATTGTGAATCCACCACGCGCGGGTTCAATTCCCGTCGTTCGCCCATCACATTATTTCAAATTCAAAAAATGCGATTTTCAATATTCCTATTTACGGCGACGAAGAATAAAACTATCACTATATTTTTTCCTTTTTCGACTTCTTCTTCCAAGCGCAGGATAACCCCAAGGAGTTGTGGGTTTTTTTCTACCAATTGGGGCTTTCCCTTCCCCACCTCCATGGGGATGGTCTACAGGGTTCATAACTACTCCTCTTACTACAGGACGCTTACCTATCCAACACTTCGATCCGGCTCTACCCAAACTTTGTTGATTCACCCCAACATTACCCACTTGTCCGACTGTTGCTAAGCAGTTTTTGGATATCAAACGGACCTCCCCGGATGGTAATCTTAATGTGGCTGATTTACCCTCTTTTGCGATCAGCTTCGCTACAGCGCCCGCCGCTCTAGCTAATTGTCCACCCTTTCCAAGCGTGATTTCTATGTTATGTATGGCCGTGCCTAAGGGCATATCGGTTGAAGTAGATTCTTCTTTTAAAAACCCCTTCCCAAACTGTACAAGCTTCTTCCAAAGCATACGGCTTTCTAGATGTATATGATGATATCTAGACAGATGGATCTTTATCTTATATGAATCGTATGATAAAGTACCACATGAGTGGATATATAGGAATCCAAATCTGCCGAATCACTCATGTATGATCTTCTACATCCTAGGTCTCCCCGTTCCATCATCTGGCTTATGTTCTTCATGTAGCATTCAGACCGAATGACTCTATGAAATTACGTCGATACTTCCACATATTACGGGTAACGTAGGAGACATCTCTATTTTTCCCGGGGGGATCTTTATAATTACCACTGCTTAGCTTTCAATTCGCCTCTGACCATCAAATTAAATGTGAATAACCCGTCCTCCTCTCTTTGAAACAAGGGGCGCTTCCGGTTCTGTGCGTGCTTCAAACAATTTTGTCTTCTCCATATTACCATATCTCTAGAGTCAATAATTTTCTATGAGGAACTACTGAACTCAATCACTTGCTGCCGTTACTCAACAGTTTTCTGTTGAGGTCTATCCCATAGAGGTACTCAAATTGGATCAGTGATTGATTTCTAGGTTTCATCGTAAACCTAATTGGTTACTTCCAATTACGTAAATCAATAGTTCAAACCGCACTCAAAGGTAGGGCATTTCCCATTGATATAGGGACTTCTGTACCAGAAACAATGGTATCTCCAATTATAGCCCCTCTGGGGTGTAAAATATATCTTTTCTCGCCATCCCCATAATGTATGAGACAAATGTATGCATTTCGATTAGGGTCGTATTCTATGGTTACGATTCTACCAGATATGTCTTTTTCATTCCGTCGAAAATCGATTTTACGGTATAGACGCTTATGACCTCCCCCTCTATGTCTTGCGGTAATGATTCCTCTGGCATTACGACCTTTACCACAATGATGCTGTCCACAGATCAAATTATTTCGTGGATTGGATTTCATTTGACTGTCTATGGCTCTATTACGTGTGCTCGGGGTAGAAGTTTTGTATAAATGTATCGCCGTGTTATTAAGTATTTTGCTTTAAGTTCTTTTCTCTATAAGAGGTGGAATAGAATAACCCGGTTGAAGCGTAATGATCATACGTCTGTAATGCATTGTATGTCCCATAATAGGTCCTATTCTTCTACCCTTTCCTGGGAGTCGATGACTATTCATAGCTATTACCTTGACACCAAAGAAGAGTTCGACCCAATGCTTTATTTCTGTCCTAGTTGATCCTGATTCGACATTAGAAGTATATTGATTGTTCCCCAATAACCGAATACTTTTTTCTGTAAATACTGCATATTTGATTCCATCCATAACTCCATTTTCTTCCCTATGAGTTCCAGTATCGATAAGAATTCTAGTTCTTACTGTTCATATGTTATGGTATGAATATACCACACCAATTCGTTATGGATGGATGATGAGATTCCATTGATACAGAGCCAATTCCAATAGACTTATGGAACGTTCCCATTGGCATGCATCCAGCAGGAATTGAACCTACGAATTTGCCAATTATGAGTTGGGCGCTTTAACCATTCAGCCATGGATGCTTAACAGGGCTCATTGTACATCGTGAATAACCAAATTCCAATTGAAATGAAATCTTTAGGAGGAATCAATGAAAATCTTTAGGAGGAATCAATGAAACGATATCAATTCCAATTCTGGATCTTCGAATTGAGAGAGATATTGAGAGAGATCAAGAATTCTCACTATTTCTTAGATTCATGGATCAAATTCGATTCAGTGGGATCTTTCACTCACATTTTTTTCCACCAAGAACGTTTTATGAAACTCTCTGACCCCCGAATTTGGAGTATCCTACTTTCACGTGATTCACAGGGTTCAACAAGAAATCGATATTTCACGATCAAAGGTGTAGTACTGCTTGTAGTAGTGGTCCTTATATCTGGTATTACCAATCGAAAGATGGTCGAAAGAAAAAATCTCTATTTGATGGGGCTTCTTCCTATACCTCTGAATTCCATTGGACCCAGAAATGAGACATTGGAAGAATCTTTTTGGTCTTCCAATATCAATAGGTTGATTGTTTCGCTCCTGTATCTTCCAAAAGAGAAAAAGATTTCTGAGAGTTGTTTCATGGATCCGCAAGAGAGTACTTGGGTTCTCCCAAAAAAGAAAAAGTGTATCATGCCTGAATCGAACCGGGGCTCGCAGTGGTGGAGGAACCGGATCGGAAAAAAGAGGGATTCTAGTTGTAAGATAGCTAATGAAACCGTAGCTGGAATTGAGATCTCATTCAAAGAGAAAGATAGCAAATATCTGGAGTTTCTTTTTTTATCCTATACGGATGATCCGATCCGCAAGGACCATGATTGGGAATTGTTGGATCGTCTTTCTCCGAGGAAGAAGCGAAACATAATCAACTTGAATTCGGGACAGCTATTCGAAATCTTAGGGAAAGACTTGATTTGTTATCTCATGTCTGCTTTTCGTGAAAAAAGACCAATTGAAGGGGAGGGTTTCTTCAAACAACAAGGAGCTGAGGCAACTATTCAATCAAATGATATTGAGCACGTTTCCCATCTCTTCTCGAGAAACAAGTGGGGTATTTCTTTGCAAAATTGTGCTCAATTTCATATGTGGCAATTCCGCCAAGATCTCTTCGTTAGTTGGGGGAAGAATCAGCACGAATCGGATTTTTTGAGGAACGTATCGAGAGAGAATTGGATTTGGTTAGACAATGTGTGGTTGGTAAACAAGGATCGGTTTTTTAGCAGGGTACGGAATGTATTGTCAAATATTCAATATGATTCCACAAGATCTATTTTCGTTCAAGTAACGGATTCTAGCCAATCGAAAGGATCCTCTGATCAATCCAGAGATCATTTCGATTCCATTAGAAATGAGGATTCAGAATATCACACATTGATCGATCAAACAGAGATTCAGCAACTAGAAGAAAGATCGATTCTTTGGGATCCTTCCTTTCTTCAAACGGAACGAACAGAGATAGAATCAGATCGATTCCCGAAATGCCTTTTTGGATCTTCCTCAATGTCCCGGCTATTCACGAAACGTGAGAAGCAGATGAATAATCATCTGCTTCCGAAAGAAATCGAAGAATTTCTTCGGAATCCTACAAGATCAATTCGTTCTTTTTTCTCTGACAGATGGTCAGAACTTCATCTGGGTTCGAATCCTACTGAGAGGTCTACTAGAGATCAGAAATTTTGGAAGAAAAAACAAGATGTTTCTTTTGTCCCTTCCAGGCGATCGGAAAATAAAGAAATGGTTGATATATTCAAGATAATTACGTATTTACAAAATACCGTCTCAATTCATCCTATTTCATCAGATCCGGGATGTGATATGGTTCCGAAGGATGAACCAGATATGGACAGTTCCAATAAGATTTCATTCTTGAAAAAAAATCCATTTTTGGATTTATTTCATCTATTCCATAACCGGAACAAAGGGGGATACACGTTACACCACGATTTTGAATCAGAAGAGAGATTTCAAGAAATGGCAGATCTATTCACTCTATCAATAACCGAGTCGGATCTGGTGTATCATAGGGGATTTGCCTTTTCTATTGATTCCTACGGGTTGGATCAAAAAAAATTCTTGAATGAGGTATTCAATCGAAGGATCAGAAAAAAATCGGTCCGGATCTACTGCGGGAATGATTTGGAAGATCCAAAACTAAAAACAGCGGTATTTGCTAGCAACAACATCATGGAGGCAGTCAATCAATATAGATTGATCCGAAATCTGATTCAAATCCAATATAGCATCTATGGGTACATAAGAAATGTATCGAATCGATTCTTTTTAATGAATCGATCCAATCGCAACTTCGAATATGGAATTCAAAGGGATCAAATAGGAAATGATACTCTGAATCATATAACTATAATGAAATATACGATCAACCAACATTTATTGAATTTGAAAAAGAGTCAGAAGAAATGGTTTGATCCTCTTATTTCTCGAACCGAGAGATCCATGAATCGGGATCCTGATGCATATAGATACAAATGGTCCAATGGGAGCAAGAATTTACAGGAACATTTGGAACATTTCGTTTCTGAACAGAAGAACCGTTTTCAAGTAGTGTTCGATCGATTACGTATGAATCAATATTCGATTGATTGGTCCGAGGCTATCG